ATTTAACTTTAGCCAATGATCCAATCAAAGGAATAATTGGAACTAATGTATCGAGCTTCTTCATAGCATTATCCATTATAAATGAATTTTCTAGCATTTGACTCCGTACCACTGAAAGGTTTGGTCGCATACTTGAAAAATAACCCAAAAAATCAAGGGAATACTTGGATAATTGGTTTATATAAATCCTTCCTGGTTGAGACCACACATAAGAATGACATTGGCATAAATTGACAAGATAATATTTCCACTTATTCATCAGAAGAGGGGTATCCTTTGAAGCCAGAATCGATTTTTCTTGATATCTAACATAATGCATAAAAGGATCCTTGAAGAACCATAAGATGGCGACCGGAAAATCATTAGCAAAGACTTCTTCTACAGAATATTTTATTTTTTCATAGAACTGTATTCGCTCAAAAAAGATCCCAGAAGAGGTTAATCGTAAATGAGAAGATTGATTACGAAGAAAAAGTAAGATGGATTCGTATTCACATACATGAGAATTATATAGGAGTACGAATAATCGTGGATTACTTTTTGAAAAAATATATTTATTTGGAGTAATAAGACTATTCAAATTATAATACTCGTGAAGAAAGAATCGTAATAAATGCAAAGAAGAGGGATCTTTCACCCAATAGCGAAGGGTTTGAACCAAGATTTCCAGATGAATGGGGTAGGGTATTAGTACATCTGATACATAATTTAAATGTGGGAATTTGTCCTCTAAAAAAGGAAATATTGAATGAATTGATCGTAAATTATAAGATTTTACGATTTCGGTCGCCTCTAAGGAAGATACTAATCGTAGGGAAAACGGAATTTCCACAATAACTGCAAATCCCTCCGATATCATTTGAGAATACAAATTTTTGTTGTACCCCAATTTTTTTTTTTTGTTAGAATCATTAGCGGAAATAATCAAATGATTCTGTTGATACATTTGACTAATTAAACGTTTTATAATTAGTAAACTAGATTTATTGTCATAACCTACCTTATCCAACAAAATAGATCTATTTAAACCATGATCATGAGCAAGTGCATAAATATACTCCCGAAAGATAAGTGGGTATAGGAAGTCATGTTGCTGATATCTATCTAGTTCTAAATATACTTGAAATTCTTCCATTTTAAATTAGATTTGAACCAGAAAAGAAATAGGTGATTTATTGGGTTATGAAATGATACATAGTACGATACAGTCAAAACAAGGTATTATAGTAAGAAAAGAATAGATACCTCGGAAACAAGTAAGACTCATCAATGGACTCTCTAGCCTCTCTTTTTCCATCTAATTAATTTTTGTTAATTCTAGGTTAACAAGATGGTTAGAAGTCCTTTATTTTTTCAATCCAATCGCTCTTTTGATTTTGAAAAAAAAAATCTTTATCAATATACTGCCTTCTTCTACACATTTATCTCTACCCCATAATGGGTAATAATTAGGACTCATAAGAAATTTATACTCCACTCATGGGAAAAGTCTTTCCCGCATTAAGCACTAATATATTTTTAACGTCTAATTAGATCGGGTAATCATTCAAAAATTAAGAACAGAAGCTCGTTACTTTTTGTTTCCCTATAATTGGAACCGTAGTAGGGCTCTACCCATTTATTCACTCGACCTAATTAATTTTTTTTTGTTACACGCCAAGAATTCAAACAATTCAAATAAGGTTTTGGACCTATTCGGTAAGAATGAAATATTCTCAGAATTTTACATTGATACGACATGCTGCTTTTTCCATTCATTCCTTTCAGGATCAGTCGTGGTCTTACAAACTCTACCGATGGTATGGACGAATCTGTTGCTTCATACAAATGTGTAAAAGATGCTAGCCGCACTTAAAAGCCGAGTACTCTACCGTTGAGTTAGCAACCCCCCAAAAATAATTAGAATGTGTAGATACAATCGGAATCCCAATAAATAAAACGATTTAATTGCACAACGTAATCAAAACCAATCAAAACATTAAAATAGCACAAATTTTAAAATTTCTAATTGATTTTATTCTTAACATAATATGAACAGATACGATGAAAATACAAAAAAAAAAATTATCAGATAAAAAAAAAGGGATATTTCGCCCCTTGTCTCTTATGTTATCCAGTAATTAAATTAATTAGTATATATAGATTTTTATTGATTTTAATCTTTAATCTTAATCAAAAAAAGACTTCTTGTATCACAGAAAATCCAAGAACCCATTATTTTAATGAAATCTATGGGACGGAGATATAAATAGATCCGTTTATCCACGATCGGATTATATTTATTTGAGACACTGTTGTCAATATGAATGTTGAGAAAAGAATACAAAAGAGAAAACTAATTATAAATCTAACTAACAATTTCAATCAATTTTAATAAAAAAAACTAAGGACTTGTGTTGGATTGGCACTACATATATATACAGGTGGAAGAATAAATTAAGGAAGATTAAAGGGAAAAGTATAAAAAAAATGAGGTTTATTCGATAAGTAAAAGTAAAATAAACAAGTTTAATCCTTTGTGTTTTTTTATTTGTTCATAGAGCTCCACCGAAAACCACCTCATTGACAGTAATCTAAAAATTTTATATTTATAGACCCGATTACTTCATTTATTATTTATTCACTTGATCTTTTTCTATCTATTTTATCAATAAAATAAAAATATATTTTTGTCGTTATAAAAGACAACATTCTATAGTAACAATAATAAATTAAGTATGATATGAATAGAAGAAAAGAGGAAATAGCAAAGAACCAAAAAGGTTATACAAAGCTAAATCATCCACATCTTCTTTTTTATATTTCATTAATTGAATTTTGTTTGTTGATTAAGGCGAAGTTCCGTAAAAACCCCCGCCTTTTTTGAAATATCATAAACAGTTCCTGTAGGTTGAGCGCCTTTTTCAAGGAAATATAGAATAGAAGGAACATTTAAATAGATTTGATTCTTTATCGGATCATAAAAACCCACTTTACGAAGATCTCTTCCCTCTCGTCGGGATCGAACATCAATTGCAACGATTCGATAAATGGCTCATTGGGATAGATGAACAATACCCCCCCCTAGAAACGTATAAGAAGTTTTCTCCTCGTACGGCTCGAGAAAATTATAAATTATGATTATGTATAGAATTATAATATAAAAATAAAATATATACATAAAATAAAAAAATTAATTATATTATTGATTTAAGTACTTTTTTTTTTATTATTCTTCCCCAACCGAAAAAAAAAAAAAAAAATTATTCGTATTTGCAATTTGCACCCTCATAACTCAAGTTGAATAACTCTCAAATAACTCAAAAGAAACCTTTTAGGTATTTCATTTATTGAGTGGTCTCTAATCCTTTTTGTCTGTCTCCTATAGAATCTATTTTGATTCTTCATTCTGATCTAGTTGTTGAGACAATTGAAAACGGTATTTACTTGTTCCAGGATCTTTATCTTTGCCTTGAATCATTGGGTTTAGACATTACTTCGGTGATCTTTAAATCGTTTCAAAATGGCAGCAACATACCTTTTTTTGTGATTTCTTTCTATCAAAGAATCATACGAATGGTTGATTCCTACGTAATACACTTTACTTTTGATTTGATCGAAAGGGTTTTACCAATTCCAACAAATTTTATCTTTTAATTTTAAATTTTCTCGAATTGGATCCTTTAGATTTATATATCGAAAATATACTTACGAAGTTGTTACAATTTATTGATCGATACTAACCTTAGATTCTTGCCCTTGAGAAATTAATCAATACTTTCTACTCGAGCTACATCGTGTACTATTTACATCACAACACTCCAAAAATGGGGGTTCCGGTGGAACAGAACAAATGATGTCGAGCCAAGAGCACTTTCATTCCTATATAATATAAAAAAATGGTGGATGTAAGAATCCACGGCCGATCATGTCCTTCAAGTCGCACGTTGCTTTCTACCACATCGTTTTAAACGAAGTTTTACCATAACATTCCTTCAGTTTGGAACCAGTATGTAATTGATTCAATTATGGAATCATGAATAATCATCGGATCGGTCGGTACATAGTAATCTATACTTTTTTCTTCTATATATCTATACTTTTTTCTTCTATATGAAGAATGGATAATTTATGAAGAAGTCTCAGCAAGAATTCAATCAATTTAACCCCATTGTTTATAATTTTTTAAATAACAAAACGAATAAATAAACACAAAAAATAAGTTATTTTGAATTTCTATCTTCATTCAAGTAACGTGATAGTGATAGGATAAATTCACCAATTTCACACTTCTTCGAGTACCAAGAACTCATAAGAAATCATTAAAAAGATTTAATTGATTGAACAATTTCCTACCCGATATCATTATTTGCATTTTGCATAAGGTTTTACATTCACTTTTTAGCATCATAAGAAAGAGATAAATCCATATTCCATCAATCATAAAAAAAAAAAAATAAACAAGAATAACATTCTATACCAATATTATACTCTTAAACGGAAGACTGTTCGAAAAGACAATCTTTATTTTTATTTTGATATATTTTATTATGATATAGATATATATTAATAAAATGATCATAGGTCAGGTATGCTCTGGGACGGAAGGACTCGAACCTCCGAATAGCGGGACCAAAACCCGTTGCCTTACCACTTGGCCACGCCCCATTTCTAGTCGACACTAATAAACACTAATATTGGTACTGGTTGTTCGTCAACTCCAGTCTAAATATCTATTATCTAATTATCTATAAAATAGATTACTAGAATTTTTATACATGTAGACATAGAATTAAACTGAATTTATTGATCATTACATATAATTCAATTAAGATATTGTATGAAAGTATGATTTATTCTATTCTCTTTTGATTTGAGAATTGAAGGGTTTTTGATTGGGTGAGTTCAAATCAAAGAAAATTTTTTTGTCTATCTTATTTTCTTTTTATTCATTTTTATCTTCTATGAATAATAACATATTTATAATAATAAAAAAACTCAATCAAAATAAAAAAAAATACAATTATCCTCAAGAACAAAACGTTTGTTATGCTTAATATATTTAGTTTGATCTGTATCTGTCTTAATTCTGCTCTTTATTCAAGTAGTTTTTTCGTCGCCAAATTGCCCGAGGCCTACGCTTTTTTAAATCCAATCGTAGATGTTATGCCAGTAATACCCCTGTTTTTTTTTCTCTTAGCCTTTGTTTGGCAAGCTGCTGTAAGTTTTCGATGATATCTTTAATACTGTCTAGACAAATTCATGATTTATTGAAAAAACAATTCTAAGAATTGATAAGATCAGATAAGTCTTACACCCTTAATTCAAATATTGAAAATCTTGTACAACCGCGATAAATCTGGATCACCCCACTTTATTCCTTGGTGTCAAAATAAAAAATAAAAATAGTAGGGTATGTGGTATAAAAACAGAGAATCTATTCTCTTTTTTACTAAAAAAAAATCTTGGAGATTATGTAATGCTTACTCTCAAACTATTTGTTTACACGGTAGTGATATTCTTTGTTTCTCTCTTTATCTTCGGATTCCTATCTAATGATCCAGGACGTAATCCTGGACGTGAAGAATAAAAAATAAGGCTTTTGTTTTCCTTGCTTTATTTTTAAATGTTCTTAGTAGGATTTTATCTATTACACATCTTTAACTATTAAAAAATAAAAAAAGCTCGCGATAAATTCGAAAGAAAATACCAAGTCATCAACAAAAACGGAAAGAGAGGGATTCGAACCCTCGGTACGAAAAACTCGTACAACGGATTAGCAATCCGACGCTTTAGTCCACTCAGCCATCTCTCCTCCCAATTGAAAAAGAATAATACTATGTTACATTATAAAAAATAAGGCTTGAAAAAGCCCTTCATAATATTTTTTTATTTTTCATCCGAAGGGGCTTTTTAGTTCAACGGCCCGGCTAAGTACTGACCAGGCCGGGCCCGCCCTTTTTGTTCCAACGAATCGTAAATAAAATGATTTTTTTAATTTGAAAACTAAAATACTTGCTTGTTATTACGATTGGAAAAATAATAAATAACTATTTTGATTTCTATGATATAGAATCAAATGATATCGAATCAAAGTGTCATTTCTTATCTTAATTTTTTTTTATTTATTATTTTTTTTATTTACTGGAATAAAAGGAATAAAGTAAATAAATAATAAAATAAAGGAACTGTGGATTCTTGCACAATCCATTTTCATGTATGTTATGGATTAAGTAGTTTTGTAGAGACGTCTAGGTCAAAAACCTCCCGCAAACAAACACTTGTTATTTAGTTATTTTAATTTTAAATTCTAATGAATTCTCTTTTCCTAATCTCATTAGGTTCTCTAATACAACACGTAAACGCTCTAATTTTCATGATTATTTTATGATCCTATCTTTTCTTTTGCCTTTACGACCAATTTTCTTGTTCGACAAAAGGTTCATTTATATACAATAATCGGATTGTAGCGGGTATAGTTTAGTGGTAAAAGTGTGATTCGTTCTATAATCCCTTAATAGTTAAGGGGTCCTTCGGTTTGATTAATATTCCATTCCGATCAAAAACTTTATTTCTTAAAAGGATTTAATCCTTTACCTCTCAATGAAAAATTCGAGGAAGAATATACATTCTCGTGATTTGTATCCAAGAATCAATTAAAAATTGAAAAATTGGATTATGAGATTACGAAACATAATTTTTTTTTAATTGGATCAATACTTCTAATTGAATGAGTATGAGTAAAGGATCCATGGATAAAGATAGAAAGTGTATTTATAATCGTAACTAAATCTTTAATTTTGAATTTGTATTAGGTAAATTGAAGCAAAATAGCTATTAAACAATGACTTTGGTTTACTAGAGACATCGACAAATTGTTTTAGCTCGGTGGAAACAAAATGCTTTTCCTAAGGATTCTCTCAAATAGAAATAGAGAACGAAGTAACTAGAAAGATTGTTATAATACCCCTCTTTTCTATAGGGATCGTCTACAAAGCGGGTTGTTTTGAATACATTCATACAGAAAAGCTGACATAGATGTTATGGGTGGAATTTATTTTTTAATTTCGTTTATGTCTTAATCTGGAAATTTATCCATCTTCCATAAAGGAGCCGAATGAAACCAAAGTTTCACGTTCAGTTTTGAATTAGAGACGTTAAAAATGATGAATCAACGTCGACTATAACCCCTAGCCTTCCAAGCTAACGATGCGGGTTCGATTCCCGCTACCCGCTTTTACTTTATCTTTTTATTATTATAATTCTAAAAAAAAAAAATTAAAAAAAATTAAATATTTTGAGATTTTTTTTAATAAAATAAAAAATTGAATGAATATAATTAATATAATGCTATAATTAATATAATGCATCATTGACTTGAATACGCAATTCCCGGAATTCTTTCAACTATTTTTACGAACAAGAAATATGAAAATTGGAATGAAAAGCGTCCATTGTCTAATGGATAGGACAGAGGTCTTCTAAACCTTTAGTATAGGTTCAAATCCTATTGGACGCAAT